TTCGGGATCGAACATCAATTGCAACGATTCGATAGACGGCTCATTGGGATAGATATAGATGAACAATACCCCCCCTGGAACCGTATAGGAAGTTTTCGCCTCGTACGGCTCGAGAAAAAATGACTTAATTCGAAGTTTTGTCTATGTATCCAATTCGAATAAATTAAATAACAAACGGGCCTATAAAATCAATTAGACTACGATTCCAGTCTTTTTTCTTCCTGAAAAATGAAAAAGAAACCGCTCGTACTCATAACTCAAGTCGGATAACTCTCAAATAGCTCAAAGAAAAATCTTTAGTGAATTTCATTTATTGAGTAGTCTTTACTCCCTTTCGTTTATACCGGTTAAACTATTTCAAATTAAAATTCTATTTGGATTCTTTAGTCGAATCCAGTTATTGAGACTATCGAAAGAATTAACAACTAAAAGGGTGTTTCCTTGTTTTTAAACCCTTTATTCCTATTTTGAATCATTGGGTTTAGACATTACTTCGGTGTTTCTTAATCTTTTCAAAGTGGCAGCAACATACCCTTTATTTATATTTATTTGATTTCTTTCTATCAAAGAATCCTATGGACGGTTGATTCTAGTATGATACACGTTGAATCGCAAAATTTGGATCAATTTCAACAAGTTTTGCTTTTGAATTGGAAACTTGCTCGAATTGGATCCTTTCGATTGTCCATATATTTACGAAGTTGTTCCAGTTGATTGGCATTAACCCTAGATCCTTGCCCCTGAGAAATGAATTAATACTTTCGGTTCGAGCTCCATCATGAACTATTTACAACCCGACAAAAAACGAAGGGTTCAAGTGTAACAGAACAAACAATGTCGAGCCAAGAGCACCTCATTTCTAGACAAATCGAAAATGGTGGATGTAAAAATCCACAACGGGTTGTGTCCTTCAAGTCGCACGTTGCTTTCTACCACATCGTTTCAAACGAAGTTTTACCATAACATTCCTCTAATTTGGAACCGGTATGGAATTGATTCAATTACGGAATCATGAATAGTCATCGGTTCAGCTGTCCATAGACATCGCAATCTACACTTTTTCTTCTATATATGAATATATAATACATAGAAACAATATTTTTCTGAAAAAATCCTAGCAAGACAACATTTTTAACATATTTAACAGACTAATAGAATATATATAAAATAGATAATAGAAAGAAAAAAGAAATCTATATCTATAATATATATATATGGAAATAATATATAAACGAATAAGTTTTGGAATCTGCATCTTCAAGTGACTTAATAAGATAAATTAAACGATTTCCTACTTTTTAAAAGATTCCACGTATAGGGAATCATTAAAAATATTTTTTATTAAAAAAAATATTTCTATATTTCTAAATGAAATTAACTATATTAAAATTAAATTAAACATCATTTTTGAATTTATTTTAGTTTGATTGGGTTGGGTTTGAAGAAAATTGGAAAATAAGCACCGCCTTTGATCTTTATAGGAAGATCGGTCTTTCTTTTTGAAGTGACTCATCACTAATTTTAAATAAAGATTTGAAATAGATCAAAGAAACGAAGAAAGAAATAAGATAAGAAGAAAAAAATCCTTTTTTTTCATGAGATGTATAAAAAAATAATGTAAGTTAATATTTGCATTTTGATTCTTTTAATCAGATTACGAAAATCAAAATCGAACAAAAAATAGGTAAGATTTCTCCTATCTATCAGATAGACGGAACTGTTGTCACTATTTGTTGTTTGTTATAGATGTTTTATATCTACTATACTATAGAATATGGGACTTGATCATTTGTTAATGAAATTCGAACAGACACAGATGTTTAAAGTAATATAGATTAACTGCTATCCACCCCCCCACTTCCTTTTTAGATTATGTTATATTATGATAGGGTTTATATGGGAATAATGGAGAAATGGATCCGTGCTGGGACGGAAGGATTCGAACCTCCGAATGGCGGGACCAAAACCCGTTGCCTTACCACTTGGCCACGCCCCATTTCAATTGCTAATTGACACTAAGAAACAATAATATTGTTATTGGTTGTTTGTCAACTCCAGCCCAAATAAATATCTAGAAAGATTCCATATCTATAGATCTTCTATATCTATAGAATAATAGAATAGACCACTATTCGAATTTTGATACATATAGATACAGAATTCAACTGAATTTATTGATCATTACATAGAATTCAATTAAGATATTGTATGAAAGTATCGTTTCTTCTATTCTCCTTTGAGAATTGGAGGATTTTTGGTTGTATGTATTCAAAGAAAAAGAAGGATTTTTTGTCTACCTTATTTACTTTCTTTCTTTTTCCTTATATCAAAAATGCAACCAAAATGCAATTATCTCCAAGAACAAAATGTCTGTTATGCTTAATATCGTTAGTTTGATCTGTATTAATTCGCCCCTTTATTCGAGTAGTTTTTTCTTCGGCAAATTGCCCGAAGCCTATGCTTTTTTGAATCCAATCGTAGATGTTATGCCAGTCATACC